GGAATGTTTCCAATAAAAATTCTTTGTTCTTGCATATTCCTGCTGGTTTTCCAAATTAATCCCGCGGATACATATAATTCAGAAGAATATGTAAGTGATTCATAGACAGCATCTCGTTCTTTTATCAGAGGTTCTACCAATTGATATGTTTCCACAAATAATTGAAATTCAATTTCGTGATCTATATCTTCAACTTTTGGAAATTTAGAAAGTTCTTCTATTAATCCCTGATCAATAAACCGATAAAACCCTTCAAATTGTATCTGATTTAATCCGGGTATTGTAGATGTTCCCTCTTTTACATCCCCGAGCATCTTTTTTGAATTTCCCATTTATCCGTTTATTGAAAAAATACCATCCCATCTCTCATTCTTCACCGAATCATATCCATAGAATTCGATCTAGCAATAATGGAATTTCTATTCTGTTTACTGAATCACATGAAATTTTATCCAACTCCAAGATATATGGACTGTATGAAATACGTATGAACGGAGACTAGATTCAATTGGAATTTTTTTATAAGAAATAGATCCAAATGGAACAGAATTGAGAAATACCACTGGAACTTATGGAGTTTTGTAAAGACTATAAAAAAAGTAATTTCATTTTCACCTATGATATTACATATTCGATTGCATAACATTAAAAAATGTATTCATGCTTGGATCTGTTCGAGCAGATAAATATAAAATAAATAGAAAACTTTTTTTTACCACTTTACTTTTTCATGTATTTGTATTTCATTGTTCAAAAAAATATTTGCAGAAAAAAGTTTTACCTATTTTGAGTAGAGTATCATTGAATTGAAGTAGGTAAGAAAACTTGTGTTTTTTAGTTATTAAAAAATTTTTTTTTCTAAAAAAGAATGCACAGATAAGATATATACGTCTCTTTTTCTTCTTTTATTTGGGTACAGTTCTATTTGTTTGGGACAGCACATGCTGTGCTCTATCAAAAATTAAACTTTCTCTTCAATGTATTCAACGAAAAATTGAAATACAAAAATTTATTGAGAATTACTCCTCAAAAACATCCCTAGAGAGATAAAAAACCCCATTATAGAGCTATAGCTATATAACACAACGTAACGTATGTTCTGATTCTGGGGTTTACATATACTCAGAATTACTGTTATAATTGAAATTGAAGAAGATTGATTTTTCTTTTTTATTGAAAAAACTCAATATAGATTGGTTATAAATACATTTCTAATGATTTGCTTTTATTATTAGAAATAAAAAATGTCGATTTTAATTCAAAAAAGGGTCATGAATTTACAGTCAATAGTTAATGGTTCGGGTTTATACTGGATTCCTCTATATTTTGTGACTGAAAAACTATATATTTTTTTTCGGAGTTGAAAAAAAAAGATAAAATTTGAATCTAGTTTCTATCGTTTTGGCGGCATGGCCGAGTGGTAAGGCGGGGGACTGCAAATCCTTTTTCCCCAGTTCAAATCCGGGTGCCGCCTCAACAACAGACTTGAAATCCCCTATTATAAAACAAACGTAGGAAAAGACTCTTGATACTTTCTTTATCGTGATTCTAAGCCCCCGGCTCTCGAGAGGTTACATTCTCTAACCTAAAGTTTTGCCTATCAGATTCAAGGAAAACTTAAAGTAGTGGGGGGTGGGAAATCCGTAAATCTTTACTTTACACTACTAAAATTAGTTCCACTTACTGAGTCTTCAATTAGATTGGGCAGCCAGAGGGGGAATTAATAGTTTTGAAAAGGACTTAAGATACTTTGGATACAGACTAATGAAAGTCTCGGAATGCTCAGACATTCAATCAATATTAGATTAGATGAAAAATTGCCTTTCATTTTACTTCCAAAAATAAAAAAAAAAAGATAAAAGAAAAAAAGTCTTATTCTTTCTACATTTGAGTCAGATTCCTTGGATACTTCGAAAAGTGTCTGTTTACTTGTGTTTACATCTTGTCGATTCTACTAGAAATTCTATAATAAGAATAACTCATTATTAAGAATAAGATAAGTGGTTTTTTTGGAGTAGTTCATCAATGGTGACCAAATACCTCTCCCTTTTTTTGACTCTGTACCAGTGATTTCACTATTATTAGTGAACAATAATGGAATAGTTTCTTCATATTCATAGAAATAGGGGACAGAATTCACATGGATATAGTAAGTCTCGCATGGGCTGCTTTAATGGTAGTTTTTACATTTTCCCTCTCTCTCGTAGTGTGGGGAAGAAGTGGACTCTAGAAGTACTCCTAATTGCGGTAATAATCAAACTCTATCAACCTGTATTAATTGTTTTAGTTTTATAGACCGTTCGGTAATTTTTTTTTTAGATTTTTTTTTTAGAAATTGGATTTATGTTTTGTTTTATTGACTCATTTTCTATTTTTATATCGGGGTTTACACGGTTAACCATTCATGGGGTAACCCCTTTTCGAAATATAAAGAAGTTTACATCGAATTAGGATTATCTGTATTAAACGGATCAAACAAACAAATGAAATTGAGAAAGTATGTACATACATTTCATATTCTATTTATATTGATTAAAAAAAAGAGATATAGGTGGATTCCTTTATATTAAGATATTTCACTTGTACTTTATACATTACAATAACCAAAATGGCTAGTATGGTAGAAAGAGATCTCTTTCTACCATACTAGCGGGCCCCCTAGGATACTACTACTGAGCCTAAGGCATTCCTTTCATTTAAGACGAGAAATTGAAATCCTTTTTTTTCTTTGTTTTTTTCATTGATAGTAAAATTGTATTCAAATTAATCATTTTGACTAACCGTTTTTACATAAATTATAAGCAAAAAAGCAGTAGGAATTAGAATGAAGAGTGCAGTAGCAATAAATGCAAGAATATTTACTTCCATAATTTAATCGTTTATTATTATTATTTTTTTTTTTTTTTATATCTCGGGATTTAATCCCATAGAGATGAGAAATCTTTCGCTTGTAAACTCACTCAGATGAATTAGATTTCGATGATATCGAATGAAAGAAATATCATGAATAACAATAGCGGAGCTATGAAATCGACTCATCGTCAAGAATATAATAGTATAACATAGGAAGATCCTTTATCCACACCGAATACATAATGAGATACCTGATCCAATCAAAAAATATTTATTTATTTTTCTTTTTCCCCGCTTTCTTTTATACAACCTTGTACTTTACTTGTACAATCATCTGATGAAGTATCATAAAAAACCCTTTATACTTCGATTGTTTACAAAAAGAGTTTATAAATAACCTTAAATAAACAAGAGAAATCAAATAGAGAAAACAAGTACGAAGTTCAATTTGAAATTTTCAAAAATTTTTAAGGGTCTATCGTCTTTTTGGAAAACAAATAAGGGGGGTGTGATAAAGACGAGTCCCAGTAAAAAAAACTAAAAAATTCCAAAAAATTAACTATAAATTAAAATTAAATTTTCTTACGAGTTTTTTCTTCAACATCGGCTCTAATCTTTAAAAAGAGCATATTCATTAGGGAAGACTAATTTGATCTTTATTTTTTTAATATCCTATTTACGTGGTTGGATTCGAACTTTTTTCAATTCCTTGACTTCATAGAAATAAAAGTATACATAGGTACTCTTGGCAAACGTATTATACGCCATCCTATTCCATTTTCCTACACGAGTTAATGGGAGATCAATTGACAAAAAGCAGAAACCCCGTACAGTATCTCTTTCTTGAAGTGTTGAATGCTCTCACTAATTATCCTAATTTACATATGTCTCTCTACCATCAATTGGTGCTAGTTAAAATAAGGGAAATACCCCTTTCTTTTGCTTGATGAAAAAAGAAAAAAAAACAAAAAGATAAATGAAACCATTTTGATCCCCTTGCCCAGAAACAAAAGGGGGAGTGGATGTCTTTTTTTATTGAATTCGCCGGGACTGACGGGGCTCGAACCCGCAGCTTCCGCCTTGACAGGGCGGTGCTCTGACCAATTGAACTACAATCCCATGGAAATCAAGTGGGTAGCTTACAAATTCCTTCTTATGCTTTCGTTTTAATCATTTCAATTTGAGATTCAAATTCGTGTTTTGTAACAAATAAACTCACAAGTGATATATTGATATCTATATGGATATCTCTTTAGTGAGAGCAAGACGGATTGCTGGTAATCCTTGCATTATTATCAAATCGATTGATAATCTATTTTTTATAATAAAAAAATAGATTATTTTCTCGACTCTGTTCATTAAAGTTTATATTTAAAGGATCCATATCGGGATCCTTAGCAAGATCAAGATCGGAATTTTTTTATGGAAACAAAAAAGTAACTAGACACAAGAAATAAAGAAAAAAGTAAAGTCGAAATATACCCCGAAATTTTACTTTTTTCTTACCCCTTCTCTGTCATTTATGCAAAACAAAAAGGGTTATGTAGACAGCGAATTATTGGGCCGAGCTGGATTTGAACCAGCGTAGACATCTTGCCAACGAATTTACAGTCCGTCCCCATTAACCGCTCGGGCATCGACCCAGGAAGAATCTATTCTAACTTTATGGATAATCTATAATCAACTTCCTTTCGTAGTACCCTACCCCCAGGGGAAGTCGAATCCCCGCTGCCTCCTTGAAAGAGAGATGTCCTGAACCACTAGACGATGGGGGCATACTTGCTCAACCGCCATCATACTATGATCATAGTATGATCAGTTTTTTAAAATTGTCAATATAATAAAAAGGTATGACTAGCTTATAAGGTTTTTTATTTTTTATATCGGATTATATATCATTTTTTTTTACATTTGTATTCATATTCTAATCACAATTCTATAAAAAAATCGATATATTTTCTTTTTTTATTTGAAGTGGAAATATAAAAAAAATATAAAAAAAGTCTAGTACAGAATCTTTTCAAGAAGTTATTGGTCTGACAAAAAAAAATAAAAAGAGGGTTAAGTTTCGTTTTTTTACTTTCCTTCGCAGATTGCCTCATATCATTGTTAAGAAATAGTAGTATCCCTATCTAACACTAACCCAA